ATTTACTTGACTTTGGCGAAAAAGGGGGGGCAAAATTGTCCGAAGCTTTGTTATTTTAGTTAGGTTCAAGTCTGACGAGAATAATATTCTACGACTAGCAACTCATTGATTTTCAAACCGATCCATTTACTATCTATTATTTGATTTACTAATCCTTTATATTGGGATGAGTGAAAAGTCAAATGTTTTGCCAATTCCTCGTGGGGGGATGAATCAATATAATTTTGAATCAAAGCTCTGGATCTTTGTTCATCTCTCGTAGTAATAATATCTCGGGGTTTGCAGCGATAACTTGGGATATCTACTATACGACCATTAACTAAAATATGTCTATGGTTAACTAATTGCCTGGCTCCAGGAATGGTCGAAGCCATACCCAATCGAAAAAGGATGTTATCCAAACGCATCTCAAGTAGTTGTAGTAAAACCTGCCCTGTTGACCCTTTGGCTTTTCCAGCTATACGAACATATCTAAGCAATTGTCGCTCTGTCAGACCATAATGAAAACGCAATTTTTGTTTTTCTTCTAGACGAATACGATATTGAGATCTTTTCCCGGAACGCGATTGGTTTCTAAGATCACTTCCCGGTCTAGGTCTTTTACTAGTTAGTCCCGGTAAAGCTCCCAGACGGCGTATTTTTTTGAAACGAGGCCCTCGGTAACGAGACATAAAGACTCCCCCCCCTTTTTTTTTATTTATTTTATTGAAATTTCATTTTACAGAATAAACCTAAGTCAGACTGAACTAAACGATAAACGAAGATAAATCTACTGAAATACTACAAAGAAGAATGATGAATTGTATCAATATCCGGATTATTTTGTATATATAGGAAGTTAAGGATCCTTTTCTTGATTTGTTCTGTAGAGATTTCACTGCTCCAATCAGTTTTTTATTCATAGTTGTAAGTTCCCACGACATAATAGATCGGTGACCCGACATTTGTAAAAGAAAAAAGGGAGGAGTCTTTTCAATATTCCTTGATCTCAAGGAGACATTATCAATCATGGAAAAAATCGGACAAATAGAGAAAAGCCGGCTATCGGAATCGAACCGATGACCATCGCATTACAAATGCGATGCTCTAACCTCTGAGCTAAGCGGGCTCACATAACAGAAATAGTGCATAGGAATTCGGTAAACTACCGGAATCTTAACTATATAATAATTAATATTAATAGAATGAAGAATCGAATTCTATTCCATTAAAAATGATTAATTAATATCATAAGAATATTCTTATATATTATAATATAACTATAACTATATAGAATTTTTATTGAAAATTCGAGTGATTTATATTACCATTCTATGAATTCTTGTTATATTTTCTATTATTATTAGATTAGATTAGAAATTTTATTATTAGAAATTTCTATTTCTTTGATTTCGAATTTTTTTTTCTTTAAATGCAAAATATTACATTTGAAATAATTATATATAACTATATCCATATTAGTTATAGCAGATTCTATTAATTCTAAATTCTATTAGATTAGAGCGGATCGGTCCTAAGGAAAGGATAAGATAAGAATGCAATTCAGATCATAATGAGACATTCCTCTGGTTTCATTCGGAAAGGGAGGAGATAGGACGAAAAAAAAGAAGAATGAATATCGACCGTTCCAGTATTCCCAATCGCGCGGGAAAAATGAGAGGGAGAGAGACATGTATATGTGGGATATATCCATCCATATTGAATTGCAGATACATCAATGATAGAATCATTTCTGATTGGACCAAATACTGGCCCACCGATAGAGATGAAAGAAGATGGGTAAGAAATAGGAGCAGACACTTTTTCGATATAGGAATCAGTATCTAATGAATTCAAGGGTTCCAACATAAGAGGGGGGATCACAATGAGATCTCGGCCTCATAAGGGGGATATGGCGAAATTGGTAGACGCTACGGACTTGATTGGATTGAGCCTTGGTAGGGAAACCTACTAAGTGGTAACTTCCAAATTCAGAGAAACCCTGGAATTAAAAATGGGCAATCCTGAGCCAAATCCTGTGTTCAGAAAACAAGGGTTCAGAAAGCGAGAATCAAAAAAGGATAGGTGCAGAGACTCAATGGAAGCTGTTCTAACAAATGGAGTTGACTGCATTGGTAGAGGAATCGAATCCTTCTATCGAAACTACAGAAAAGATGACCCTGTATACATACGTATACATACTGAAATATCAAATAATTAATCACGACTCGAATCCTTATTTTTTTATATGAAAAATTTAAGAATTATTGTGAATCGATTCCAAGTTGAAGGAAGAATCGAATATTCAGTGATCAAATCATTCACTCCCGAGTCTGATAGATCTTTTGAAGAACTGATTAATCGGACGAGAATAAAGATAGAGTCCCATTCTACATGTCAATACAGACAACAATGAAATTTATAGTAAGAGGAAAATCCGTCGACTTTAGAAATCGTGAGGGTTCAAGTCCCTCTATCCCCAATAAAAAAAAGGCCCATTTTACCCCCTAACCATTTATCC